TCAGGTATCTCGATGGAAATACCCATAAATGGTATTTTCCGTAGAAAAAGTATTCTGGCTTTTTTTGATGATCCTCGATACAGAAGAAAGGGTTCAGGAATTACTAAATATGGGACTATAGGGGCGCATTCAATCGTCAAAAAGGAGGATGTGATTGAGTATCGAGGGGTCAAAAAGGTTAAGCCAAAATACCAAATGAAAGTAGATCGATTTTTTTTCATTCCCGAGGAAGTGCATATTTTATCCGAATCTTCTTCCATAATGGTACGGAACAATAGTATCATTGGAGTAGATACCCAAATCACTTTAAATACAAGAAGCCAGGCGGGTGGATTGGTCCGAGTGGAGAGAAAAAAAAAAAGGATTGAACTGAGAATTTTTTCTGGTAATATCTATTTTCCCGGAGAAAGAGATAAGATATCTCGACACAGTGGCATCTTGATACCACCAGGAACGGGCAAAACAAACTCTAAGGAATCAAAAAAATTGAAAAATTGGATCTATGTCCAACGGATCACACCTACCAAGAAAAAGTATTTTGTTTTGGTTCGACCTGTAACCCCATATGAAATATCGGACGGTATAAATTTAGCAACACTCTTCCCCCAGGATCCGTTTCGGGAAAAAGATAATATGCAACTTCGGGTTGTCAATTATATCCTTTATGGAAATGGCAAACCGACTCGGAAAATTTCTGACACAAGTATTCAACTAGTTCGGACTTGTTTAGTGTTGAATTGGGACCAAGACAACAAAAGTTCTTCCGCCGAAGAGGTCTGTGCTTCCTTTGTTGAAGTAAGGACAAACGGTCTGATTAGAGATTTCCTAAAAATCGACTTAGTGAAATCCCATATTTTGTATATCAGAAAAAGAAATGATTCGTCAGGTTCAGGATTGATTTCGGATAATAGGTCAGATCATACCAATAAAAATCCGTTTTATTCCATTTATTCCAACGCAAGGATTCAACAATCATTTAGCCAAAATCACGAAACTATTCATACGCTCTTGAACAGAAATAAGGAATCCCAATCTTTGATAATTTTGTCATCATCTAATTGTTTTCGCATGGGCCCATTCAACGATGTAAAATATCACAATGTGATAAAACAATCAATTAAAAAAGATCCTATAATTCCAATTAAGAATTTATTGGGTCCTTTAGGAACAGCCCCTCAAATTGCGAATTTTTATTCATCATTTTACCCTTTAATAACTCATAATCAGACCTCGGTAGCGAAATATTTGCAGCTTGACAATTTAAAACAGACTTTTCAAGTACTTAACTATTATTTAATAGCTGAAAATGGGAGAATTTATAATTTCGATCCATGCCGTAACATCGTTTTGAATGCAATCAATTTGAATTGGTATTTTCCCCATCATCATTATCATCATAATTATTGTGAAGAAACGTCCACAATAATTAGTCTTGGGCAGTTTATTTGTGAAAATGTATGTATAACCAAAAGCGGACCACACCTAAAATCGGGTCAAGTTTTTATTGTTCAAGTTGATTCTATAGTAATAAGATCAGCTAAGCCTTATTTGGCGACTCCGGGAGCAACTGTCCATGGGCATTATGGAGAAATCCTTTACCAAGGAGATACGTTAGTTACATTTATATATGAAAAATCGAGGTCTGGTGATATAACGCAGGGTCTTCCAAAAGTGGAACAAGTGTTAGAAGTGCGTTCAATTGATTCAATATCGATGAACCTAGAAAAGAGAGTTGAGGGTTGGAACGAATATATAACAAGAATTCTTGGAATTCCTTGGGGATTCGTGATTGGTGCTGAGCTAACTATAGTGCAAAGTCGTCTCTCTTTGGTTAATAAGATCCAAAAGGTTTATCGATCTCAGGGGGTACAGATCCATAATAGGCATATAGAAATTATTGTACGTCAAATAACATCAAAAGTATTAGTTTCAGAAGATGGAATGTCTAATGTTTTTTTACCCGGGGAACTGATTGGATTATTGCGAGCGGAACGAACGGGGCGTGCTTTAGAAGAAGCGATTTGGTATCGAGTCGTCTTATTGGGAATAACGAGAGCATCTCTGAACACTCAAAGTTTTATATCTGAAGCAAGTTTTCAAGAAACTGCTCGAGTTTTAGCAAAAGCGGCTCTCCGGGGTCGTATCGATTGGTTGAAAGGCCTGAAAGAGAACGTTGTGTTAGGGGGTATGATACCCGCTGGTACCGGATTCAAAGGATTAGTGCACCGGTCACGGCAACATAACAACATTCTTTTGGAAACAAAAAAAAAGAATTTCTTCGGGGAAGAAATGAGAGATATTTTCTTCCACCACAGAGAATTATTTGACTCTTGCATTTCAAACAATTTACATGATACATCAGGCCGCTCTTTTATAGGTATAGAATTTAATGATTCTTAAGATAAGAGGAGTGGATTCGTCCTTTTAAGTATTTATTTTGTTGTGGTCATTTGAGTTGTTAAGATTTTAAGATTTGTTAATTTGTTAATAGTAATAAAGAGAATAGCGAATAGAAAGTAATGGCTTGGCTCGTGGATAAACGACCAATCCCCGGTAGAAGAGAAGGTTCCATTGGAACTATTATTTATTTCAGGGTGTCTTGTCTCTCTTTTTTTAAGTAAAAAAAAAAGAGATAGAGAGAGGAAGTGTGAAGAGAAATGGCAAGAAGATATTGGAACATAAATTTGGAAGAGATGTTGGAAGCAGGAGTTCATTTTGGTCATGGTACTAGGAAATGGAATCCTAGAATGGCGCCATATATCTCTGCAAAACGTAAGGGTATTCATATTACAAATCTGACTAGAACCGCTCGTTTTTTATCAGAAGCTTGTGATTTACTTTTTGATGCAGCAAGTAAGGGAAAACAATTCTTAATTGTTGGTACCAAAAATAAAGCAGCTGATTCAGTGGCGCGGGCTGCAATAAGGGCTCGGTGTCATTATGTTAATAAAAAATGGCTCGGTGGTATGTTAACAAATTGGCCCACTACAGAAACGAGGCTTCATAAGTTCAGGGACTTGAGAACAGAACAAAAGACGGGGGGACTCAATCGTCTTACGAAAAGAGATGCAGCTATGTTGAAGAGACAATTATCTCGCTTGCAAACATATCTGGGGGGGATTAAATATATGACGAGATTGCCTGATATTGTAATCATCGTTGATCAGCAAGAAGAATATACGGCTCTTCGAGAATGTATCACTTTGGGAATTCCAACAATTTGTTTAATCGATACAAATTGTGATCCCGATCTCGCAGATATTTCGATTCCAGCAAATGATGACGCTATAGCTTCAATTCGATTAATTCTTAACAAATTAGTAGTCGCAATTTGTGAGGGTCGTTCTGGCTATATACGAAATCCTTGATTAATAATAAATTAATAATAAGATAAATAAATTATTTTTTTGTTTTGAACTACATAGATCTATGGAATCGGTTACTATATCCTGAATCGCACAAAAGAGATAAAAAACCGTAAATATTGTGTGATTAGTTTAGTCGGTGTCAAAAATATAGAATTTGAGTAGGCAAGAGAAGATTGAATCAAAATAATTCCTTTTTTTTAGTAAAGTTCTATTTCTGTCAGAGGGCAATATGAATGGTATATCATGTTCCATCAACGCACTAAACGGGTTATACGATATCTCTGGTGTGGAAGTAGGCCAACATTTCTATTGGCAAATAGGAGGTTTCCAAGTCCATGCCCAAGTACTTATTACTTCTTGGGTTGTAATTGCTATCTTATTAGGTTCCGCCGTTATCGCTGTTCGGAATCCACAAACCATTCCAACCGCCGGTCAAAATTTCTTCGAATATGTTCTTGAATTCATTCGAGACGTGAGCAAAACTCAGATTGGAGAAGAATATGGCCCATGGGTTCCCTTTATTGGAACTATGTTTCTATTTATTTTTGTTTCTAACTGGTCGGGTGCTCTTTTACCTTGGAAAATCATACAATTACCTCATGGAGAGTTAGCCGCACCCACGAATGATATAAATACTACTGTTGCTTTAGCTTTACTCACGTCAGTAGCATATTTCTATGCGGGTCTTTCCAAAAAAGGATTAGGGTATTTCAGTAAATACATTCAACCAACTCCAATTCTTTTACCCATTAACATTTTAGAGGATTTCACAAAACCCTTATCACTTAGTTTTCGACTTTTCGGGAATATATTAGCTGATGAATTAGTAGTTGTTGTTCTTGTTTCTTTAGTACCTTCAGTCGTTCCTATACCTGTCATGTTCCTTGGATTATTTACAAGTGGGATTCAAGCTCTTATTTTTGCAACTTTAGCTGCGGCTTATATAGGCGAATCCATGGAAGGTCATCATTGATTAGTTTTTGTTTTGGAAATAGTATAGCCCTTTTTTTTTAGCTTAGTCCAATGCAATGTATGCGCAACTCAAGATAATCTACTTACTTAGGGACCATAAATATACAAATACGACGATCTAGAGTAATAACAAAAAAGATTACGATATTAGAGAATTCTAATAAAAAAAGGAAAGAGATCTAATCTAAAAGATCTTTTTCCTAAAATTCCGGGTTGGTCCATTTTTTTATTACTTATATTTATATGATATTTACCTTCAATCAATATTATCTTTATATTGATATTGTTTTTGTTTATTCAATTTCAATATTATGAGTCCTAATTAGAATAGGAATTCGTATGGTATCAACAATTTAGGGTCTATGATTTTCAAAAAGCTGTTCTTTCTATAGAATGATTCCCATTTGAGCCGATTTCATTCAATTCAATGATTGATCAAAAGAAAATTTTATTTTAAGAAATAATAAAATAAATTGCATGAACTTAGCTCAATCAAATACTGATATTTATTTTATATTTTTATGCAATGATTTGGTCTAATAAATTCGTCCATTTAGATTGTATCCATGTGAGATAATGATAAATAAAAGGAAGAGACAAATGTACAAAAAACGATATTAAAAAAAATGATTAGGAAAAAATAAAAAAAAAGGGGGGGGG